CATACCCTTTTTTTTTGAGGATCCGCTGTAATAATGAGAAAGATTTTTGCATATACGCACAAATCGATTGATAATGTCAAAATCCGATAAATCGGCCCAAGTCGGCTTACTAATGGGGTGCCCTAATGCGTTACAAAATTTCGCTTTAGCCAATGATCCAATCAGAGGAATAATTGGAACTATTGTATCGAGCTTCTTGGGAGCATTATTTATTATAAATGAATTTTCTAGCATTTGACTCTGCACCATTGAAGGATTTAGTGGCACACTTGAAAAATAACCCCAAAAGTCGAGGGAATGCTTGGATAATTGGTTTATATAGATCCTTCCTGGGTGAGACCATACATAAAAATGACATTGCCATAAACTGACAAGGTAATATTTCCATTTATTCATCAGAAGAGGCGTATCTTTTGAAGCCAGAATTGATTTTCCTTGATATCTAACATAATGAATGAAAGGATCCTTGAGGAAACATAAGATGCCCCGAAAATCATTAACAAAGACTTCGACAAGATCTTCCATTTTTCTATGTAAATAGATTCGTTCAAAAAGGACTCCAGAAGATGTTAATCGTAAATGAGAAGATTGGTTACGGATAAAAAGGAAAACGGATTCGTATTCACATATATAAGAATTATATAGGAATAATAATAATCTTGAATTACTTTTTGAAAAAATAGAAATAGATTTATTTAGAATAATAAGAATATTACCATTAGAATACTCATGAAGAAAGAACCGCAATAAATGGAAAGAGGAGGCATCTTTCACCCGATAGCGAAGGGTTTGAACCAAGATTTCTATATGGATGGGGTAGGGTATTAGTACATCTGCCACATAATTTAAATGTGGGAATTTGTCCTCTAAAAAGGGAAATATTGAATGAATGGATCGTAAATTGTAAGATCTTACGATTTGTGCCCCTTCCAAAGAAGATCTTAATCGTAGAGAAAATGGAATTTCCGCAATGATTGCAAATCCTTCTGATATAATTTGAGAATACAAATTCTTGTTGTATCCCAAAAATTTATTTTGGTTAGAATCATTAGCGGAAATCATCAAATGATTCTGTTGATACATTCGCGTAATTAAACGTTTTACAACCAGTAAACTAGATTTATTATCATAAGCTACATTTTCCAACAAAATCACTCTATTTAAACCATGATCATGAGCAAGTGCATAAATATACTCCCGAAAGATAAGTGGGTATAGGAAGTCGTGTTGCCTAAATCTATCTAGTTCGAAATATCCTTGAAATTCCTCCATTTATTTAAAATTAGATTTGAACTTGAACCAGGGATAGGGGATTTCTTGGGGTATTAAATGACACATAGTACGATACAGTCAAAACAGGATATTATAGTAAGAAAAGACTAGATAGATACCCCGGAAATAGATAAGACTCATCAACGGACTCTTTATCCTCTCTTTTTCCATCTAATTAAATAGGTTTATGTTCATTCTAGGATAACAAGATGGTTAGAAATCCTTTCTTTTTTCAACCCAATCGCTCTTTTGATTTTGGAAATTTGTAAAAAAAAATATTTTTATCAATATACTATCAATATACTGCTTTTTCTACACATTCATCCCCACACTCTAATGGAGAATATCTACTAATAATTAGGATTAAAAAAAAAAATGGATAATCCACTTATGGTAAAAACATTTCCCGCATCAAGCACTAATATATTTTTAACGTTTAATTAGATCGGGTAATCATTCAAATTAAGAACAGAAGCTCGTTGCTTTTTTTGTTTCCCTTTAATTGGAGCCATGGGGCTCTATCCATTTATTCACTTAACCCAACCTTAAATTTCTTTTTTTGCGCGTCAAGAATTCAAACATGATTTTGGATCGATCCGATAAGATAAGAATAAAATATTCTCAGAATTCTCCATTAATACGAAATACGACATGCTGCTTTTTCCATTCCTTCCTTTAAGGGTCAGTCGCGGTCTTACAAACTCTGCCGATGGGATTGACGAATCCGTTGCTTCATACAAATGTGTAAAAAATGCTAGTCGCACTTAAAAGCCGAGTACTCTACCGTTGAGTTAGCAACCCGAATAAAAATGTATAGATCCAATCGTAATCAAAAAAGAGATTGAATTTCACAACGCAATCAAAATATTAAAATAGAAAAAATATTTCTAATTGATTCTGAGCATAACATAAAAATGAACATATCAGATGCAAATACAATGACGTCTAAGATAAGAATATAGATTAAGATAAAAATATAGATAAAATCAAAATTTATAGACTACCACAGATTTTGTTCGTATGTTATCCATTATTATCTTATCCATTTCTTTTTTTATTAATAAAAAAAAGAAAGAAAGACCCAAGTCTATAGAACAGAAAGAAATATATACATTTATTCACGATCGGATTATATTTATTTGATATACTGTTGTCAATAGAAAAGTTAATGTTGAAAAAAGTAGAAAACCAGAAATTAAAATAAAAAATTATTAACTATTTTCTATTTAATTCAACAATATTTTCTTATTAAATTCAATATTCAATATAATATTGAATTACTATAAGAAATTTTATTAAATAGAAATTCAAAATCAAAAAACTAATGACTTGTATTGAATTAGCACTACATATTTAATAAAGATAAATACAAATATTTAATAAAGATAAATACAAAAGGGTATAGACGTAAAAAAAATTCGGAGAGAAGTATAAAAAAATATTGATTGGGTTTACTCAATGAATATAAGTAAAAAAAAAAGAAATTTTTGTCGTTATAGACGACGACATTTTATGGTAGTAATAGAGCAAAATAGGGGGGGGGTTGTATAGAAAAGGTTATACAAAATTATATCCAAGTCACCCCCCCCTATTTTTTTTATTTATTGTATTTCATTAATTGATTATTGTAATTATTGTAATTGTATTTCATTAATTGAATTTCATCTGTTAATTAATAGAAAGTTCCATAAAAACTCCCGCCTTCTTTGAAATGTCATGAACAGTTCCCGTAGGTTGAGCGCCCTTTTCAAGGAAATATAGAATAGCAGGAACATTTAAATAAGTTTGATTCTTTATCGGATCATAAAAACCCACTTTCCGAAGATCTCTTCCTTCTCTTCTGGATCGAACATCAATTGCAACGATTCGATAAACCGCCCATTGGGATAGATGTAGATGAATAATACCCCCCCCCTAGAAACGTATAAGAAGTTTTATCCTCGTACGGCTCAAGAAAATTAGAAATTAGAAATTATGTCTATATATAGAATTTCTAATTAATGTCAAATATATCCATCAAATCATCAAATCAATTAAACTATGATTTAAGGATTTAAGTACTTTTTCTTATTCCTTATTCTTGCCCGAAAAAGAAAAAAAATCATTCGTATTCACATCCTCATAACTCAAGTTGGATAACTCTCCAATAATCCAAAGGAAAACCTTTAGGCATTTCCTTTATTGAGCGGTCTCTAACCACGCATTTTTTGTCTGTCTCCTTTAGAATTTATTTTGATTCTTCATTATGATCTATTTTTTGAGACAACTGAAAACGGTCTTTACTTGTTCCAGGATTCTTTATCGTTGCCTTGAATCGTTGGGTTTAGACATTACTTCGGTGATCTTTAATCATTAAAAAAAATGGCAGCAACATACCATTTTTGTAATTTCTTTCTATAAAAGAATCATACAAATGGTTGATTCCTGCGTGATACACTTTTGATCGAAAGCGTTTTACCAATTCCAAGAAATTTTCGTTAGGAATTTGAAACTTGCTAGAATTGGATCCTTTCGATTTCTATATCGAAAATATACTTACGAAGTTGTTTCAACTTATTAATTAACACTAACCCTAGATCCATGTCCCTAAAAAATGAATCAATACTTTTTACTTTACTCGAGCTCCATCATGATCATGTACTATTTCCATCGCAACCCTCAAAAATGGAGGTTTTTCTAGTGGAACAGAACAAACGATGTCGAGCCAAGAGCACCCTCATTCCTATATTATATATATCTAAAATGGTGGATGTAAGAATCCACAGCCGACCATATCCTTCAAGTCGCACGTTGCTTTCTACCACATCGTTTTAAACGAAGTTTTACCATAACATTTCTCTAGTAGGTTGCTGTAACCAGTATGTAATTGATTCAATTATGGAATCATGAATAATCATTGGTTTGGTCGGTACATAGTAATCTATACTTTTCTGAATGGGTAGTTTCTGAAGAAGTCTCAGCAAGAATTCAATTTAACCCCATATATATTTCTATTTTATTTCATTTTAATGGGGTGGGAATAAAGACTGATGTAAGGGAGGATGGGAGTTGTTATTCTTTATTGATAAATCATAATCGAAAGAAAAGAATAGGAGATCCCCATATCTATCATATAGACTAAACAAACGTTTTTCAAAGTAATTATAGATATTCTATGTTAAATATTTCAAATTTAGGGATCACAAATCTCTTTTCACAAAAAGAAATCGAAATAAAATTTTTCAATGAAAGAGAACGATAACAAGACATACATATAAGCATTTCCTCATTTTCTGCGTAGTTTATTTGACTTGAAAAATTCAATAATTTTTATGCAATTTTTACCTAAGGTAAAGTGAATAAGATAATACATTTTGTCTCCATTGTTACATAGATTTACAATTATTCATTAGAATTAGAGAAAACACAAAATACTTAAGAACGAGGTTCAAAGAAAATACATATGTTACGTATGTAACTTGATTGTTTTTTAATGATATTCGGACAGACGCAGACATTGAAATTGGTATTTTTCGTTGAAAATTAACTCCTATCTACTCCGTCAATTCTATGAAGATGATGAATCATAAATCAAAAAAGAATCCTATATCTATATATATAATATATATATTTAGTTTAGGGAGTGCTAGACTATTTTGTATAAATGCAAGTTAAAACAAGTCCAGATTAAGTCATTGCTCCTATTTTTTTTTTTTTTACTCTAAACCAGTCTTAAGAGACTTAATCCTATTGATTATTGATTGAAGTTAATTAGTACCCCAATATCAAAAGAACATCCGTGTTTCTAATTTTAAAATCCACAGAAAATTTATAATCAGACTGCACCACCATTTCAAATTTAAAGTTAAAGTATAGGGAAAAAAGAAAGAGAGGCTTTCGCATTTATATTTAGAATGCATCATTGAAAATTCCAATGAATATACGAAGTGAGGCTTTTTTTGAGTAACTAATTTAAATATGAAAGGTACGGACATAGAATGAAAAGCCCGTCCCCTGATTTTTATTTTATAATTAAAACTCTTTTCTTTTGATCTATGCTCCCATCTTACTTGGATACAAATAGATTCAATTACATCTGTGTGTTTTTTGGTGTTATTTGAACACGATTAAATTTGCGAAAAAGATATAATTCAGATAAGAATTAATCATTATAAGAAAAAAGAATCATATTCTATCCAATATTATTATACTCTTAATAAAAAAAAGAAAAAAACGAGAAGGTTGTTTAAAATAAAAAAAAAAGACAATCTTTTATTCTGATATAAAATCGGTATTCTGATACGATATATATAATCTGATATGATATATATAATAGGTATGCTCTGGGACGGAAGGAGTCGAACCTCCGAATACCGGGACCAAAACCCGTTGCCTTACCACTTGGCCACGCCCCATTTTCTATTTATATTCGACATTAATAAACACTAATATTCTTACTAGTTGTTCGTCAATTATAGTTCAAATATTTATAGAATAGATTGTTACTTATAGAATAGATTGTTACTAGGATTTTTATACATTTAGATATAGAATTAAACGAAATTTTTTGATCAAATTTATTGATCATTACATATAATTCAATTAAGATATTGTATGAAAGTATGATTTCTTCTATTCTCTTTTAATTTGAGAATTGAAGTATTTTTGATTGAGTTAGTTCAAATCAAAGAAAAGTTTTTTGGTCTACCTTATTTTTCTTTTTTAATTTTTACTCATTTTTTTTTATAACTTAAACTAAAAAAAAGAACATTATATTATTAATTTATATTATTAATTATTAATAACAATAACTCACATTAATAACTCAATCAAAATAAATACAATTATCTTCAAGAACAAAACAAAAAAACAAAACGTTTGTTATGCTTAATATCTTTAGTTTGATCTGTATCTGGTTTAATTCTGCTCTTTCTTCAAATAGTTTTTTCTTCGCCAAATTGCCCGAGGCCTACGCTTTTTTGAATCCAATCGTAGATATTATGCCAGTAATACCTTTGCTATTTTTTCTCTTAGCTTTTGTTTGGCAAGCTGCTGTAAGTTTTCGATGAGATCTTGAATACTGTCCTAGAAAAATTCATGATTTATTCTAAAAAAAAAAGATTCTAACAATTGATAAGATCAGATAAGTCTTATAGTATAAAGCTTCGATTCAAATATTGAAATTCTTGTATCGCCGCGATAAGTCTGGAGATCACCCCATTTACTAATTCGGACCCCTTTTTTACATTGAAAGAACCTATTAGAGTTCCCCACAATTAGATATTGTGGATATGAAAAAAATTTTGGTAATGAAAGACTTGACTCATATTACATTACAAATGAATTTCTGAAAATTCTTTTCTATTTCTAGATTTCTAAAAATTATAGATTTATAAAAACCATTTTTTGGTGTCAAAATGAGGTATATGTGGTATAAAAATGGAGAATCTATTCTCTTTTTTTTTTCCAAAAAAATGATCTTGGAGATTGTGTAATGCTTACTCTCAAACTATTTGTTTACACAGTAGTGATATTCTTTGTTTCTCTCTTTATCTTCGGATTCCTATCGAATGATCCAGGACGTAATCCTGGACGTGAAGAATAAAAAAGAAAGTTTTTGTTTTCCTTGCTCGATTTTGAAATGTTCTTAGGATTTTATCTATTACACATCTTTAACTATTAAATAAAAAAATAAAAAAAAAGACTCGTCCAAATTGAAAGCTAAATAAAAAATACCAAGTCATTGACAAAAGCGGAAAGAGAGGGATTCGAACCCTCGGTACGAAAAACCCGTACAACGGATTAGCAATCCGACGCTTTAGTCCACTCAGCCATCTCCCCCAATCGAAAAAGGCTAATTACTATGTTACATTACACAAAAAGTAAGGTTTGAAAAAAGAGTCTTTCTTTCTTTTATACCTCTTATTTTTATTTATTATATTATTTGATTTATATTATTTTTATATTATTTTTATTATAATTATATATTAATTATATATATAAATATTTATATATATAAATAGAATTATATAATTTATTATATAGATATATATTATTATATAGATATATAAATAGATATATAATTATCTAATAGCTAGACATATAAAAAATATCAAAAATAAAAGTAATTCCATTGAGATAAAGTAAGGGCTCGAAAGAGATATCTCCAATCCACTATTCCAATGAATATAAATATATTTCTAAATCTATTTATTATTTAGAAATATATAATCAATTTATAAATATATAATAAAAAGTTAGAAATATATAATAAAAGTACCTCTTTGATTTCGTCTGCAAGAGCTTTTTTTAATTCCACAGCCCGGCCTGGTCAGTACCTCGCTGGGCCTTTTTTGTTCTAATGAATCATATAAAAATTTGTTCTAATGAATCATATAAAAAAATGATTTATTTGATTTGAAAAAAAAATGCTTGTTATTGAAACAACAACAATCATAATATAATAAAGACTATTTCGATTCCTATGATACAGAATAGAATCAAAGTGTCATTTCTTAATTATTCTTTTTTTTTATTCCATTTACTTTACTGGAATAAAAAAAAAGAAAGAGTGTAACTATATATTCTTGCACAATTTTATTGTTTTGGCGTACATTATCGAGCGGTATCTATCAATGTCAAAGCACCCCGATCAAAAGAAAAAAAAAGAGTGTTATTTAGTTATTTAAATGAATCCTCTTTCCCTAAATTAATCGGGCTCCTTGAACAAAGCACGTCAACGCTCTAATTTTCATGATTCTTTTCTGATCCTATCTTCTTAATTATTATGACCAATTTTTTTGTTCGACAAAAGAGACATTTCGATACAATAATCACATTGTAGCGGGTATAGTTTAGTGGTAAAAGTGTGATTCGTTCTATTAATCCCTTAATAGTTAAGGGGTCCCTTCGGTTTGTTTGATTAATATTCCGATCAAAAACTTTATTTCTTAAAAGGATTAAATCCTTTACCTATCAATGAAAGATTCGAGGAAGAATAGACATTCTCGTGATTTATATCCAAAAGAGTCAATTATAAATTCAAAAAAAAAAATTGGATTATGAAATTACGAAACATAATTTGTTTTTAAATTGGATCAATACTTCCAATTGAATGAGTATGAGTAAAGTATCCATGGATAAAGAGAGAAGGGAGTATTTCTAATCGTAACTAAATCTTCAATTTTATGATTTGTATGTATAAGAGAGATTGAAGCAAAATAGCTATTAAACAATGACTTTGGTTTACTAGAGACATCGACATATTGTTTTAGCTCGGTGGAAACAAAATGCTTTTCCTAAAGATTCTTTCAAATAGAAATAGAGAACGAAGTAACTAGAAAAATTGTTATAATCCCCCTCTTCTATAGGGATCATCTAGAAAGCGGGTTGTTTTGAATGCATTCAAACAGAAAAGCTGACATAGATGTTATGGGCCAAAAAATTTTTTTTTAAACTTTTTTATTTCGTTTACATCTGACATCTGTGGAATTTCTCCATCTTACATAAAGGAGCCGAATGAAACCAAAGTTTCACGTTCGGTTTTGAATTAGAGACGTTAAAAATGATGAATCAACGTCGACTATAACCCCTAGCCTTCCAAGCTAACGATGCGGGTTCGATTCCCGCTACCCGCTTATATCTCTATATTATCCCTATATTATCTATATAGTATCTAGATTTATGATTCTAGATTTATTATATATATTAAATCTATATTAATTTCTTCATTTCTATTTATTATCTATTTATCATTTATTATAATTATATAATTAAATTATATAATTTAATATTATTCTATTTAAATATATTAAATAATAGAATGATTCAGATTAATGTAATTAATCTAATTTAATGTAATTAATATACTGAATCATTGAATTGAATGCGCAATTCCTGGAAGTCTCTCACATATTCTTTTTTCTGAACAAAAGATGTAACAATTAAACTAAAAAAAAAAGCGTCCATTGTCTAATGGATAGGACAGAGGTCTTCTAAACCTTTAGTATAGGTTCAAATCCTATTGGACGCAATTTATTTCCATATATTTTCTTATATTTCTACTAGGTATTTTGAATAATTTGAATAAGAGACGCTTATACTTACCTATCTATTTGTTATAACTTATTTTTATAGTTAGAATTTCTTTTATCTTAATATGAAATCTATTAATAATATAATAAAAATAAAATATAATAAAAAATATAATAAAAAAGAAAAAATTAGATTATATAAAATAAAGAATTTTTTATAAAAAATTAGAAAGTTATCTAAAAAAATTTCTTTATACATACTTGTTCTTGAAGTAGAAATTATACTTGTTCCTGAAGTATAAAGCGTTCCATTTGTTCTTGAATAGCTTCTTTCAAAAGGGCTTCTGCTTCCTCAGTGAATGTCTTGGTGGAAGATATAATTTCTTGGAACTGAGGTTTATTCGTTTTTAAGTAAGTACGTAACTCAACGAGAAATTTCCTTACCTGTCCAATTTCTAATGAATCAAGATAACCATTCGTTCCAGTATAAATAGTCATTATCTGTTCTTCCACCGTGAGAGGGGCTGCTTGAGATTGTTTGAGCAACTCACGTAATCGTTGACCTCTTGCCAATTGATTCTGAGTAGCTTTATCGAGATCAGAAGCGAATTGTGCAAAGGCTTCTAATTCTGCGAATTGCGCCAATTCCAATTTTAATTTGCCGGCTACTTGTTTCATGGCTTTAATTTGAGCTGCGGATCCTACTCTGGAGACGG